TAAACTTTGAAATACCGTACATAAGCATAAGTATTAAGTATCTAAGGAAGATTTACTTTGAAGCAAGACTTTAGATACATTAATTTGATTATATTCCATTTTGAGCTGAGTACGGATCGTGCTGAAGATTAAAAACTAAATTCATTCTATAATAATAATAATAATATATCATTTATATATATATTATTATAGAATGGATTTAAAATGAAAATTTTTTATTAGGTAAATCGATTATGAAATGCTTCTGGTAGGGTGTCCAATATCTGTTTTACATCTTCTATGCGAAAATATTCAATTCTCATAAGGTCTTCTTGACTATTACTATTACTCAAAAGGTCCAATAATGTATGTATATTGGATCTTTTGAGACAATTGTAGGTCCTGGAAGGCAATTCTAACTGGTCAATAAAAATAAATTTCAATGGAATTATTTTTTTGTTTTTCTTTAAATTAGTTAATCTATCTTGAAAGGTAAAAGGGGATAGAGTAAACCTGTTTTTATTTTCCGTGAAATTAATGCCCTCTTCCTCCGCATGTAGAAAAGGAATAAATAAATCAATCAAATTACGAGAAGCTTCATAAAGTGCTTCCTTAGGAGTTAAACTCCCGTTTGTCCATATTTCTAGAAAAAGTATCTCTTGTTTTTCATTTCCATCCCCATAAGAATGAATACTATGATTTGCATTTCGAATAGGCATGAATATGGCATCTATAGGGTAACTTCCATCTTGAGAGTTATTTGTGGGTTTCATACGATATCCGCGATCCCTATTGATTTGTAATTCAATACACAAATCAATTGGTTCCGTCAGGTTAGCTATATGCTGTGTCGTGTCCACTATTTCCACAGAAGGTGGTGAGATGATATCTTGAGCGGTTACGTGTCTAGGACCTCTGACGCAAATAGATGCGTCTCTAACTCCATATAGAGTACTTCTCAATACAATTTCTTTCAAATTTATTAATATTTCGTGGACTGATTCTTTAATACCTACTATTGTAGAATATTCATGTGGTACCTTCTCAGATTTTGCGCGTGTGATACATGTTCCTTCTATTTCTCCAAGTAAAGCCCTTCGCATGGCAATACCTATGGTATCGGCTTGACCTTTCATAAGTGGGGACAGAATGAAACGACCATAATAAAGACGCTTACTATCTATTTTTGATTCAACACACTTCCACTGTAATGTTCGAGTGGACCCTCCTACTCCCTCTCGAACCATACTAAATATTGTTATTTAATCAGATCATTGAATCATTTATTTCTCTTGAAATCCATTTAATTCTTATTTCTACACACGTCTTTTTTTAGGGGGTCGACATCCATTATGTGGCATAGGTGTTACATCGCGCACGAAACTTAATAGTAGACCACTTCTACGGATGGCTCGTAATGCTGCATCTCTTCCGAGACCGGGGCCTTTTATCATAACTTCTGCTCGTTGCATGCCCTGATCAACCACCGTACGAATAGCATTTATGGCTGCCGCTTGAGCAGCATAGGGTGTCCCTCGTTTTGTGCCTTTGAATCCAGAAGTACCCGCGGAGGCCCAAGAAACTACTCGTCCTCGTACATCTGTAACAGTTACAATGGTATTGTTGAAACTTGCTTGAACATGAATAACACCTTTTGGTATTCTACGTCCATTCTTGCGTGAACCAATACGCCCATTCTTACGCGAACCAATTCTTGGTATAGGTTTTGTCATATTTTATCATCTCATAAATATGAGTCAGAAATATACGGAAAGATACGGAGATATCCATTTCATGTTAAAACAGATTCTTTTACACGGGTCCTTCTTTTTCTTTTAGAAAATTCTTTATTTAGTTTAGAAAGATTACCCTTGTCTCTGTTTATGTCTCGGATTGGAACAAATCACTATAATCCGTCCACGCCTACGGATAAGTCGACATTTTTCACAAATTTTACGAACGGAAGCCCTTATTTTCATATTTCTCATTCCTTACCTTAATTCTGAATCTACTCCTTGAAAAAAATAAGTTTCTTGATTTTTTTAACTTCAAATTGTATCCCTATGAAAGGAATGTTTAAAAAATCACCTAATAGTTCGAATTTGTGAATTCTATAAAATTCTACGTCCCCTGGTTGAATCATAACCACTTATTTCAATTTTGACTCTATCTCATGGTAGTATCTATATAAAACTGTGCCGTATCCTCCCTGAAACATAACCTAGAATTAGATCTTCATTATCTAAAAGGACCCGGAACATACCGTTGGGAAGCGATTCAATAATTAAACCTTCATGAATTAATTTTGGTCTTTTATTCGAGGTAAGCCTCTTGAAGTATCAACTAATGGAGAAAGGATTATATAATTTATTTTTACTCTCTTTTTCCAACAAGGGAAGTTAGAGATAAAATTAAGATAACAGGAGGAAGGGGTGTAAGATCACCATATATAACACAAAATTTCTCCCCCGATTTTTTCTAGTCGAGCTTCTCGATCTGTCATTATACCTCGAGAAGTCGAAAGAATTACAATTCCCATTCCACCTAAAATCTTAGGAATTTGTTGATAGTTGGAATAGATTCGTAGACCGGGTCGGCTGATACGTTTTAAAATAGTTTTATATATTCCCTTTCGATTCCGTCTATGTCGTAGGGTTAAAACCAAGAAACATTTGTTACTTTCCTGATGTTTACGAACGTTTTCGATAAAACCCTCTCGTAGAAGTATTTTTACAATGTTTTCGGTAATATTAGTAGATGCTATTCGAACCGTTCTTTTTTTATCCATGTCAGCATTTCTTATAGAAGTTATTATATCGGCAATAGTATCCTTACCCATGGCGAACTATAATTATTGGTACCCCCTAATTTTTATATAATAAACATGTTTATTTATTATTTTAATAAAAAATAATTAAATTTATTTATATTAATTAAATTAATTAAAAGTATATGCGTGATACACAATCTACTAATTGACTTGACCCATTCCAGATACCCCGCTATATCATAGTATATTTAATATACTACTAGTATTTATAATACCTCGGGAGCTAATGAAACTATTTTAGTAAAATTCAACTGTCTCAATTCCCGAGCGATCGCACCAAAAACTCGAGTTCCTTTTGGATTTCCTTCGTGATCAATAACAACTGCGGCATTGTCATCATATCGTATTATCATGCCGTTGTCACGTTTGAGTTCTTTACATGTACGTACAATTACAGCCCTAATAACTTCTGATCTTTCTAGAGGCATATTTGGTACTGCTTCTTTGATTACGGCAACAACAACGTCACCAATATGAGCATATCGTTGGTTACCAGCTCCTAGGACTCGAATACACATCAATTTTCGAGCTCCACTATTATCCGCTACATTCAAAAAGGTCTGAGGTTGAATCATATCATTTTTATTTTAATCTGTTATTTTGCTGCAAAGGATAAAAAAGAAATAAAAAGAAATATTGTCTGTCTATAAAAAAATAAACTTCTATTTTTCATCATCACCTTATCTTTTAATTTCTGCATCCCTATCCCTCAATAACGAATTGAGTTCGTATAGGCATCTTGCGCGCAGCTATTAAAATAGCTGCTCTGGCTACAGTTTCTGATACTCCGCCCATTTCATAAAGTATTCGACCCGGTTTAACAACGGATACCCAATATTCGGGGGCCCCCTTCCCCGAACCCATACGTGTTTCTGCGGGTCTTACTGTAACAGGTTTGTCGGGAAATATACGTACCCATATTTTTCCGCCACGACGCGCATATCGTGTCATTGCTCTTCGTCCTGCTTCCATCTGTTTAGCCGTGATCCAAGCGGGTTCAAGTGCTTGAAGAGCGTATCCGCCGAAACAAATACGATTGCCTCGACAAGATATTCCTTTCATTCTTCCTCTATGTTGTTTACGAAATTTTGTTCTTTTGGGGTTATAGTTGATGGTTCTTTCTTAATTAAATTCCATCTCTACTGCAGAACCGGACATGAGAGTTTCTTTTCATCCGGCTCCTCGCGAATGAAATGATTCATTAATATTACTACAGATACACATATATTTAATATTAATAAATGATACACAATACACTTAGTAATGTAATGGAATTTATTATGTTATTTTGTTTTGTTATATTATTTGATTTTGTTATTCTAGGATAGTTTAGTATTGTTATGTTATATAGTTAAGAGTAAGCTTTATATACCAGATCAACATTATTTATTTTGTATCGAATCGCGCTAAAACAAAATGTAGATTGTATGTAATTCAATAACTAAAAACTAAGGGTTTCGCGGGCGAATATTGACTCTTTCGTGCTACATTCGTAGGGTCAAGACCTTGTTACTTTTAGAATAAATCAATTTGTTCTTGGTTCGTTCCGCCATCCCACCCAATGAATCATTAGGATTCGTTTGTTTTCATGAAATCCTATGCAATCATGGGTTCTGTCGTTCCCATAGCCTCTTCGTTCATGGTTAGGCCCGAACTCCGCAATGGAACCCCAACAAAATTTGTTCCTGAGTTAATTTTCTTAGTTTATATTAACCCGAGGCTCGTTATCTTTAAATTATTGATATTATATCAGTATTGATGCTTTATCACATTGCCTTTTGTGAGATAATTCATAAACCATACATATTGGAATCATATATCATGGATACTTTGTGTTCTTTCTTTACTATCATCCTTCCATTTATCCACATCCCTTTATTTTTGTTTCGCAACCTATAATAAGATTTAAAATTTTTATGAAAAAATTTCAGTTGCTACAACTATATGATCGATCTAGTCATATAGTGACTGTTTCTTGGAATCTCGACAATATGAAACGAAGCCATAAGTTGGTTATTTAGTTTATATAGTTAGTAAGCTCATAGTGAGGGTCGGTCAAATTTTTTGAATTCCAACTATACTATAAACTAACAAAAAAACTAACGAGTCACACACTAAGCATAGCAATTCTCTTAAATGATCAATCTAATTTTTATTCAACCTTATAGAATTTGAATTGCTCAGTTTTGTT